GAGATCTAAAAACATATCTCTCCGTTGCCCCAGTACTAAGTACGCTATGGTTCGGGGCTTTAGCAGGTCTATTGATAGAGATTAATCGTTTTTTCCCGGATGCGTTGACATTCCCATTTTTTTCATTCTAGTTATTGGCATCGGAAGGAATGAAGAAGATTAGAGATATAATCAAATATCTCTAACTAATCCCTCCTCCTCCCCCTTTCTCTTTTTTCCCTTTTTTCGAATTTTAGGATAAGGGACGAAAGAGAAAGTATATAAAGTGAATTCAACGTCTGCGAGACTCGAGTTCAAATTCGAATTAGATGAATATTAATAAAATAGAACAATAATAATAAATAATAATAATAAATAATAATAGAGGCAATAGAGTAGGAAAATGTGAGTCTAGGGCAAGAATACAGGATCTTTAACTGAGATCCTGTTCTTCGAGTTGAAATAGAAGTGTTGAGTAAATCAAAAATCAAAAGGAGATTCATGGCTAAGAGGAAAGATGCACGCGTAACGGTAATTTTGGAATGTAAGGGTTGTATCCGAACCGGTGTTAAGAAGGTATCAAAGGGCATTTCCAGATATATTACTCAAAAGAACCGGCACAATACGCCTAATCAATTAGAATTGAGAAAATTCTGTCCCTGTTGTTCCAATCATACGATTCATAGGGAAATAAAGAAATAGATCGAATCTTAGCCTTTCAAGGCTAAAAATAACGTTATATAGAACAACATAGAGCATATTGAAATCTAAAGAGAACGTATTTTAATATTTAATAAAAAAGAATCCTATTGTGGGTTAAAATGACAAGTAAGAAATAGGATTTTCGGGATAACAAATAAACTAAACAAATAAACCATGGATAAATCCAAGCGACCTTTTCTTAAATCCAAGCGATCTTTTCGTAGGCGTTTGCCCCCGATTCAATCGGGGGATCGAATTGATTATAAAAACATGAATTTAATTAGTCGATTTATTAGTGAACAAGGAAAAATATTATCTAGACGAGTAAATAGATTGACCTTGAAACAACAACGATTAATTACTATTGCTATAAAACAAGCTCGTATTTTATCTTTGTTACCTTTTCTCAATAATGAGAAACAATTTGAAAGAGCCGAATCGACCGCTAGAATTACTCGTCTTAGAACCAGAAAAAAATAGGCTTATTCTTTGTTCACTTGAATCACAATTCCAATCCGAACTCAAGGGTGGATTGGTTTTTTGTTCGACACAGATCCGAGAAGCCCCATTTTATTATCGTGTATGTCATAAGAACAAAACAAAAAAAAGATTTCTTATTGAACGTGTTCATTTATTTTTAGGCTATTTTCGCATATTAATTGCGACTCTACCTTCCCGGAGTTCATTCTCCGGGGAACTCCATAAAATTATTCTATTCTGGTGTATTCTTTACAATCTACTTCTTTTCTGATTTCGTTGGAAATCATATAAAGACAATTTCTATTCGATATAGCTATTTGGGCTAGTATTTTGCGATTAAGACGCAACTCTCTCTTATATAGATCATGTATTAATAAACTATAAATATAGTATATCCCCCCTTCTCGAATTACTGCGTTTATCCGAGTGATCCACAAACGACGAAAATTTCTTTTTTGTTTATCCCTATCCCGATGAGCCGAAACCAAAGCTCTTATTTTCTGTTGAGTAATAGTTCGAGTCAGTCTTGAATCAGCCCCTCGAAAGCTTGAGGCAAATAAACGAATTTTTGTTCTACGTCTCCGAGCTATATATCCGCGTTTAATTCTGGTCATTGAATAAATAAAACTTTGACAAATAACTAATTGATTTCTTTTCTTTCAGTTATTCTTTTCCACGTCTTGGTCTTTTTGAATAACCAAACGAATTTTTCCAATGTGTAAAAAAAAATACCAATGGCTTTGGCTACTCTAAACCTTCCTGGCCACGATTTTTTAGGTATTTTACTGCGAAATATGAAAGAAATAAGGAACTTTCCTTTGCTAGTTGAATCAATAAAAAAAAATAGAAAAGTGGATAAAGAAATAGAAATAGTGGGGTTCCATCGTTTCTATGGTTACTTCTTAAACGGCGAGGTCTTCTTTATACACCGGAGCCTTTACTTCATTTAAAAAATGTTATTGGTAACTTGTATAGTTCATACCACACTCTTTGGCTCTACCCGTGAATTATCCAGTAACAGGTCTTTCGAAATCAGACCCACGTATACAGTAACGGTATTTATTTATGCAAGTTAGCTGGGGTAGCTGACCCTCGTAGTCCGTTCTTGACCGAGTCAAAACCTCATTTTTCTTTTTTTTCAATAAGATTTCCTCCGTTTAATGGATAACCATTTGCTATCAATGGAGAATTGCTTCTCATCGGAAATTTAGATGATTGGGTTCGCACCAATAGAAACCATAAACTTTAGACACAATCGCAATAGAATAGAGGGATCAATTTGCTTGTTTTTAGTTTTAGATAGTGAATGGAGTTCCTTTCTCCATTCACTATCTATTTA